AGGAATCAAAATTTGGATATTTGCAGACGAGGAATAATGGGCCTTTCGTTGTCTTTCTGTTCCATCCATCCGGCAATTGAATAAAAAATCACAAACTCGTTCATTTTTTTCCGTTCAATCAAAAAAATGAGAATTTTTTCGAATTCTTAATTCTATAGGGTTGAATAACAATTCGATTGACTCCATCTCCATATAATTGCTATGCTTAGTGTGTGACTCGTTGGTTTTTTATTTAGAGTTAGGTTAGGATTAAAAAACAAAGGGCCATCCCCTAGTATGAACTAATAACTATATAACTAATAACCAGCTCATTGCTTCGTATTATCTGGATCCAAGGAACCAGTCGCTATATGATGTATTGATCATATTGTTGTAGCAACTGAAGCATTTTTTTTTACATAAAAGAAAAATCAATCTATAAGGTTGTGAAGCAAAAACAAAGGGATATGGATAAATGGAGGGGTGAGAGAAAGAAAGAAAAAGAATAGCAATGATATATGATTCCAATATGTATGGTCTATGAACTATCTTATAAAAGGCAATGTAATAAAGCATTAATGTATTCGTCCATAATTAATAATTAGATTCGATGAATATGAATACAATTTATACGAAAAATAAAAAAGAATAAAGAGCGCCGAGTCAATAAAGACTGAGAAGATTGATTCAGGAACAAATTTTATTAGGAGCTCCATTGCAGAGTTCGGGCCTAGTCATTAATCGAGAAGCGATGGGAACGACAGAACCTGTGACTGAGGAAGATTCCCTTGAAAACGAATCCTAATGATTCATTGGGTGGGATGGCGGAACGAGCCAAGAACCAATTCATTTATTCTGATAGGTCATGGAACGCCCCTACGAATGAAAGGGATGTTGAAAGAGCAAATATTCGCCCGCGAAAGCCTTACTGGATTGCTAAGTTTTGGGCAATTCAATAAAAATAAATAAAATAAAGGTAAAAATAAATGAAGATTCATTAATTATAAAATGGAATTTATCATTTTATTTTATTCCTACGTGTACGTGACAGATTATATCTCAAAAAATTCCATGATTCATTATTCATTCAATTCAAAATATATACAATATTATTTAATCGTTTCATTCGCGAGGAGCTGGATGAGAAGAAACTCTCATGTCCAGTTCTGCAGTAGAGATGGCATTGAGAAACAACCATCAACTATAACCCCAAAAGAACCAGATTTCGTAAACAACATAGAGGAAGAATGAAGGGAATATCTTATCGAGGCAATCGAATTTGTTTCGGCGGATACGCCCTTCAGGCACTTGAACCCGCTTGGATCACATCTAGACAAATAGAAGCGGGGCGACGAGCCATGGCACGATATGCGCGTCGTGGTGGAAAAATATGGGTACGTATATTTCCAGACAAACCTGTTACAGTAAGGCCTACCGAAACACGTATGGGTTCGGGGAAAGGATCTCCCGAATATTGGGTATCCGTCGTTAAACCGGGTCGAATACTTTATGAAATGGGTGGAGTATCAGAAATTGTAGCCAGAGAAGCTATTTCTATAGCTGCGTCCAAAATGCCTATACGAACTCAATTCGTTATTGCGGGATAGGGATATGGAACGAAAGGAAAGGGGCCTTGTGATGAAAAAACCGCAGTTTTTTTATTTCTGGACAAACAATCTTTCTTCTTTTTTTCTTCGCCCTTTAGTTAGTTAGCATTGAAAGAAAAAAGAGAAAAATAATAAGAATGATATGATTCAACCTCAGACCTATTTAAATGTAGCGGACAACAGCGGGGCTAGAGAATTAATGTGTATTCGAATCATAGGAGCTAGTAATCGCCGATATGCTCATATTGGTGACGTTATTGTTGCTGTAATCAAAGAAGCAGTTCCCAATATGCCTCTACAAAGATCAGAAGTGATCAGAGCTGTAATTGTACGTACATGTAAAGAACTCAAACGTGACAATGGTATGATAATACAATATGATGACAATGCAGCAGTTGTCATTGATCAAGAAGGAAATCCCAAAGGAACTCGAGTTTTTGGTGCGATCGCTCGGGAATTGAGACAGTTGAATTTTACTAAAATAGTCTCATTAGCTCCTGAGGTATTATAAATAGATTCTAAATAAATACTAATAGATGAAAACATAATAAAACATAAAAAAAGGGAGGTTCATAGTAAGATATCTGAACTGAATTAGATTCCATTAATTAGTAGAATGCATTAGTAGATTGTTTCTCACGCATATACCTTTAATAATTCATGAAAAAAAAAGAGTAGAGCATGCTGATTATATAAAAACCCGGAGGCACCAATAATTATAGTTCATCATGGGTAGGGACACTATTGCCGAAATAATAACTTCTATACGAAATGCTGACATGGATAAAAAAGGAACGGTTCGAATAGCATCTACAAATATCACTGAAAACATTGTTAAAATACTTCTACGCGAAGGCTTTATCGAAAATGTGAGAAAACATCGAGTAAGCAAGAAATATTTCTTGGTTTCAACTCTGCGACATAGAAGGAATAGAAAAGGGCCATATAGAACTGTTTTAAAACGTATCAGCCGACCCGGCCTACGAATCTATTCCAACCATCAACGAATTCCTAGGATTTTAGGAGGAATGGGTATTGTAATTCTTTCGACTTCTCGAGGTATAATGACAGACCGAGAGGCTCGACTAGAAGGAATCGGGGGAGAAATTTTGTTATATATATGGTGATCTTTATGATCTACGAATTGCATCCGTAGGAAAACTTCCTATTTTTTTTTTGAAAAAAAGAGGAAGGGTTGTCTAATATCACTCCTACTCCATGAGTTGATAATAAAAGGGGTTACCTGGAATGAAAGAACAAAAATGGATTCATGAAGGTTTAATTACTGAATCACTTTCCAATGGTATGTTTCGGGTTCGTAGTGACTTTTCAACATTCTTCTCGTTCGGATACAATCGGAGGTTAAAAATTTCAAGAGACTTATTTTCTTTTCTTCGAAGGAGTAGATTAAAAATTAAAATAAAATTAAGGAGAAACAAATATGAAAATTAGGGCGTCCGTTCGTAAAATTTGTGAAAAATGTCGACTGATCCGCAGGCGGGGACGAATTATAGTAATTTGTTTCAACCCGAGGCATAAACAGAGACAGGGATAATTTTTTTTTTAAGAGACTCTCCAAAGGACTCAATACACAAACAAATAAAGGACCCATTTTGACATGAAAATAAAATATACGTATATTTCTGACTCATATTTAGGAGATGATAAAATATGACAAAAACCATAACAAGAATTGGCTCACGTAGGAGTGGGCGCATTAGTTCACGTAAGACTGGACGTCGAATACCAAAAGGGGTTATTCATGTTCAAGCAAGTTTCAACAATACCATTGTAACAATCACAGATATACGGGGTCGGGTTGTTTCTTGGTCCTCCGCCGGTACTTGCGGCTTCAAGGGCACAAGAAGAGGGACGCCGTTTGCTGCCCAAACCGCAGCCGCAAACGCTATTCGTACAGTAGTAGATCAGGGTATGCAACGAGCAGAAGTTATGATAAAGGGTCCTGGTCTTGGAAGAGATGCAGCACTACGAGCCATTCGTAGAAGTGGTATACTATTAAGTTTTGTCAGAGACGTAACCCCTATGCCACATAATGGGTGTAGGCCTCCTAAAAAAAGGCGTATATAGAAATAAGAATTGAGAATTGAACGAATTTCAAGAGAAAGAAATGATTAAATGATCGGATCAAATAATATGACTATGTTTCGAGAAGAAGTAGCAGTATCTACTCGGACACTACAGTGGAAGTGTGTTGAATCAAGAGAAGACAGTAAGCGTTTTTATTATGGACGTTTTATTCTGTCTCCGCTTATGAAAGGTCAAGCTGATACAATAGGCATTGCGATGCGAAGGGCTTTGCTTGGAGAAATAGAAGGAACATGTATTACACGCGCAAAATCTGAAAAGATACCACATGAATATTCTACCATAGAAGGTATTGAAGAATCCGTACATGAAATTTTAATGAATTTGAAAGAAATTGTATTGAAAAGTAATCTGTATGGAACTCGCGACGCATCTATTTGCGTCAAGGGTCCTGGATATGTAACTGCTCAAGACATCATCTCACCACCTTCTGTGGAAATCGTTGATACTACACAGCATATAGCTAGCCTGACGGAACCAATTGATTTTTGTATTGGATTACAAATCGAGAGTAATCGAGGATATCGTATGAAAACACCAAATAACGCTGAAGAAGGAAGTTATCCAATAAATGCTGTATTCATGCCTGTTCGAAATGCAAATCATAGTATTCATTCTTATAGTAATGGGAATGAAAAACAAGAGATACTTTTTCTCGAAATATGGACGAATGGAAGTTTAACTCCTAAAGAAGCACTTTACGAAGCCTCCCGTAATTTGATTGATTTATTTATTCCGTTTCTACATGCAGAAGAACAAGATAAAAATGTAGAGGACAATCAAAATAGGGTTACTTTACCCTTTTTCACTTTTCATGATGGATTGGATAAACTAAGAAAAAAAAAAGAAATCGAATTGAAATGTTTTTTTATTGACCAATTAGAATTGCCTTCGAGGACCTATAATTGCCTCAAAAGGTCCAATATACATACATTATTAGACCTTTTGAATAAGAGTCAAGAAGATCTTATGAAAATTGAACATTTTCGCATAGAAGATGTAAAACAGATATTGGTCATTATACAAAAACATTTCGTAATTGATTTACCTAAGAATAAGTTTTTTATTTGTTGAAGTCCATTGGAATTGGAATGATTTCATCTTTTTTTTTTTGCTTAAATTTATTCAGCACGATCCGTATATTATATTAAATATAGATTCAGAATTAACTGGAATAAACGTATCTAGGGAAGATTCACTTCCCTAGAAAGATACGTTGTGATATTTTATTTCACGGTGGAATCAATTTGAAAAAGACCTAAAGTTAGAGATTTATCAATAGGTAATGTTGCTCCAATACCCAACCAA